AATACTAATGGATAGGGCCTCGTTGATAAGTGCTGCAAGATCTCGTGCATTGGAACCCATGGTTATGGACCCGAATCCGTTAGTATGGAACATTTTCTTTTCCAAGTGAAACCCTTTAGTATATGAAAGAATGAAAAAGTGCTTTCGTTGTTGTTGAATAAGAAGCCTTCGTATCTTAATGCATGTATTTAATTTATTCGGAGCTATTAGAGCGGGATCCACTTTTTGGGGAATATGAGTCGAACCAATAACAAGAATATTTCTAGTGGAATATCTTTCACAATCTCTGGAGAGATAGTTCTGTAATAGACCGAAGGATCTGTAATTCACATACAGATCATGAATGTTTGGAATCCATATTATGCAAGGAGACATTGCTCTTGCTAATGCGAATCGAAAGGTGATATCGATATAAAATCCGTATATACTCGGCGGCATATCCATAGTTAGCACATTCGTCATATCTAGCAGCTCCGTATCAAGATCAAGGTCATCATCAATATCGTCACTATCATCAATATCGATATCGTCACGATAATCACTATCGTCACTATCACTATCATCAATAAAAAAACCTTCAGGCTTGTAATACGAATACGGAAAGTTGTTCGGAAATATCGTAATGAAAGGAACATGGGAGTTTGTCGCTAGGTATTTGACCAAATAGGATCGTCCAGTTCCTATAGAACCTATCACTAAAATACCCCTAGAAGGGGATAGGGCTAAACGGAGCGAGAAGGGTTTTCCATGAGATGGGAAATGAAAACGATTAGCCCCACACGGGGTTTGTGAATAAGTGATTGTCTGATAATGAGCAAGGAATATCCGTCTTTCTGCTAAACAGGATCTATTGAACTCATAATTCATTAGATACTTTTTATGAATGTCAACTAAGTATCGTAAGTAAATTGATCCCGGTTGTTCAATCATTTGATAACCAGAGTCATTCTTTGATAAATGATCACTATGAGTCAGACTCAATAGAATTTGATCAATCCTTTTTTCTTTTTCGGTCGTTAAGGTGGAGAACTGAACCAAGAATTCTCTTTCTTCATCATCAACCAAATCACTGTTCGCGACCCAGGATTCTATTTTCTCATCAATCCAATCACCGTTCACCCCTTTTCTTTTTCTTATCAATGAATAGATCTCTTTACTTGTACGACTTAGATGTCTCGTATTTCTCGAAAAAGCGATTCGATTGATGGGATTTTGTATGATACTTCTGAGATCGATGAGATTGATATTCAAATATTTCTTCTTAGAACGTATTGATTTGACCCCATAAGCGGAACCACCAACCAATAGCATGTTGCCACCAGAAGCAGAAACCCGTATTTCTTCCAGAAAATCTCCTAATTGTTCCAGAGCAACTAGAAAGAGATTCTTTAACCAGAAAGAATTCAGTTCAGATTCAGATGTAGGATACCTATCCAAAAGTTTTCGCAACTCAATCATGTATGATGGAATCATCAAAGATTTGATCTTTTCTAACTCTGTCTGTAACTCACTAGAGGCTCGGGAAACAAAGAGAAGATGTATGCGAACGAGATATCCAGCAACAAGAAGAAGGAAAAGGATTGAATAGAGGAACTCCCGAGCATTTGTTAATCTCAGATATGTCCATATCAATGGAACGGGTGACTCATTATTTCGATGAATCGTTTCTTCGGACAGAAGGAGATTCTGTAAACACTTACTCGAAATCTCACTTATCAGACTCGAAATCTTACTTTTCAGAGTCAGAGTCCATTGTGGAAGAATCTTCTGAGGAATTGGCCATGATATATCTGATACATGCATAATATCTCTCAAAACGGATACAAATTTGTGCCTGCTACTTAGTATCCTTAGTATCGGCAATGGTTCTGAAAAAATCTCTAAAAGGGTGGTGAAATTTAGATATTTCCACCCTGTCGAAGTAAGGAACCATGGCATATATGTTTGGAAGAGATTCCATTTTGAGAGATTGAAAAGAGCACTATCTCGTTGAAAGGTTCTATACATCTGCCCTTTCTCAACGCATTTCTTTAGAGAAAGACTCCGTTTTTTTTTCCTCTTTCCAGATGGGAAATCCTTCTCAGAACATGGAGTGTGAATCAAATCCATGTTTGAATTGAAACTGAGATACTCATGCAAGTTCTTCCCTTCTGAATCAGATAGATTCATATCTGAAAGAGGCTGACAATAAGTTCTTTCAAAATTAACTATTTGTTCCTCTGTTAGAGGTGTTGTAGAAATGTCTGCGATCGAGTAAATAGCTCTACGAACGAATGGCTCGGATCGAATTGGAAAATGGAAAAATTTGTACAAGTTATACCTTTCGTCACCACTTTGTGTAAAATCGTTAGGTATAAATATGTCAGATACCTGTGACTCGATTGGCAAAATAGTCTCTCTCTCCCCAAAAATATGTTTTTTTTTACCGACGCACGAAGAAAATATTTTGTTGCGAATGAACAAGATAGTGAGGAATTGTCCATATGTAGGATCATAATTATTGATACGGGTCTTTTCCACATAAAAAGGGAATCTTTTGTTACAATAGAACCAGAAGCGATTTGGATCATTCAAGAATCGAAGTGGATTTTCTTTATAAAAAGAAGATATCAATGAACTTCTATGAAATGGTTTCACGGGATTCAGCCAATTGTCTCGATCATGGAATATCATTGATAAATAGGAATCCATGTTATCAAAGGATTTCCTGCGATTATTTCTAGTATGGAATGAGTCAATCACCCACTTTGGTATCTTTTTGAAGCAAAATGGTAATCTTGTTCCTCCATTGATCAAGGATTTCGGTCTTTTGGAAGTATCATGATCATCCAATAAGAAGGGTTTCAATTTATTCAAATGAACGATTTGAACACCTATTGATTCTAACAACTGATTGCAGAGTTGATCATTCGGACCTTTCAATTCATAGATGTGGATCTCGGACCTATGAATGGGGGTATTCCCGATACTCACAAAGAAAAGGGGAAGTGACTTGGACAAAAAGAGAAGTGACTTGGACAAAAAGAGAAGTGACTTGGACAAAAAGAGAAGTGACTTGGACAAAAAGAAACGAAGTGACTTAGACAAATCTTGTTTGTCTATAACCTCGGACCAATCAATCGAATATTGATTAATACGTAACCGATCGAACACTACTTGAAAATGGTTCTTCTGTTCAGAAAGGAAATGTTCCTGGAAATTCTTGCTCCCATTGGACCATTTGTATCTATATACATCAGGATCCCGATTCATGGATCTCCCGGTTCGAGAAATAAGAGGATCAAACCATTTCTTCTGACTCTTTTTCAAATTCGATAAATGTAGGTTGATCGTATATTTCATTATAGTTATATGATTCAGAGTATCATTTCCTATTTGATCCCTTTGAATTCCATATTCGAAGTTGTGATCGGATCTATTCATTAAAAAGAATCGATTAGATACATTTCTTATGTACCCATAGATTTGAATCAGATTTCGGATCAATCTATATTGATTGACTGCCTCCATTATGTTGTTGCTAGCAAATACCGCTGTTTTTCGTTTTGGATCTTCCAAATCATTCCCGCAGTAGATCCGGGCCGATTTTTTTCTGATCCTTCGATAAAAAGATTCATTCTCTTCATAAAAAAGAGGAGGTAGAACCAATAAAGATTTCTTTTTCGATTCATCTCTGGAGTTGAATACCTGATTCAAGAATTTTTTTTGATCCAACCCGTAGGAATCAATAGAAAAGGCAAATCTCCTATGATACACCAGATCCGGCTCGGTTATTGATAGAGTGAATAGATCTGCCATTTCTTGAAATCTCTCTTCTGATTCAAAATCGTGGTGTAACGTGTATCCCCTTTTGTTCCGGTCATGGAATAGATGAAATAAATCAAAAAATGGATTTTTGTTCAAGAATGAAATAGGATGAATTGAGACGGTATTTTGTAAATACGTAATTATCTTGAATATATCAACCATTTCCTTATTTTCCGCTCGCCTGGAAGGGACAAAAGAAACATCTTGTTTTTTCTTAAAAAATTTCTGATCTCTGGTGGACCTCTCAATAGGATTCGAACCCAGATGAAGTTCTGACCATCTGTCAGAGAAAAAAGAACGAATTGATCTTGTAGGATTCCCAATAAATTCTTCGATTTCTTCCGGAAGCAGATGATTATTCATCTGCTTCTCACGTTCCGTGAATAGCCGGGACATTGAGGAAGATCCAAAAAGGCATTTCGGGAATTGATCTGATTCTATCTCTGTTCGTTCCGTTTGAAGAAAGGAAGGATCCCAAAGAATCGATCTTTCTTTTAGTTGCTGAATCTCTGTTTGATCGATCAATGTGGGATATTCTGAATCCTCATTTCTAATGGAATCGAAATGATCTATGGATTGATCAGAAGATCCTTTCAATTGGCTAGAATCCCTTACTTGAACGAAAATAGATCTTGTGGAATCATATTGAATATTTGACAATACATTCCGTACCTTGCTAAAAAACCGATCCTTGTTTACCAACCACACATTGTCTAACCAAATCAAATTCTCTCTCGATACGTTCCTCAAAAAATCCGATTCGTGCTCATTCTTCCCCCAACTAACGAAGAGATCTTGGCGGAATTGCCACATATGAAATTGAGCACAATTTTGCAAAGAAATACCCCACTTGTTTCTCGAGAAGAGATGGGAAACATGCTCAATATCATTTGATTGAATAGTTGCCTCAGCTCCTTGTTGTTTGAAGAAACCCTCCCCTTCAATTGGTCTTTTTTCACGAAAAGCAGACATGAGATAAGAAATCAAGTCTTTCCCTAAGATTTCGAATAGCTGTCCCGAATTCAAGTTGATTATGTTTCGCTTCTTCCTCGAAGAAAGACAATCAAACAATTCCCAATCATGGTCCTTGCGGATCGGATCATCCGTATAGGATAAAAAAAGAAACTCCAGATATTTGCTATCTTTCTCTTTGAATGAGATCTCAATTCCTGCTACGGTTTCATTAGATATCTTACAACTAGAATCCCTTTTTTTTCCGATCCGCTTCCCCCACCTCCACCACCGTGAACTCCGGTTAGATTCAGGCATGATACACTTTTGATTTATTGGGAGAACCCAAGTATTTTCTTGCGGATCCATGAAACAACTCTCAGAAAGCTTTTTCCCTTTTGGAAGATACAGGAGCGAAACAATCAACCTATTGATATTGGAAGACCAAAAAGATTCTTCCAATGTCTCATTTCCAGGTCCAATGGAATTCATAGGTATAGGAAGAAGCCCCATCAAATAGAGATTTTTTCTTTCGACCATCTTTCGATTGTTAATACGAGATATAAGGACCGCTACTACAAGCAGTACTACACCTTTGATCATGAAATATCGATTGCTTGTTGAACCCTGCGAATCACGTGAAAGTAGGATACTCCAAATTCGGGGGTCAAAAAGTTTCATAAAGCGTTCTTGATGGAAAAAAATGTGAGTGAAAGATCCCACTGAATTGAATTTGATCCATGAATCTAAGAAATAGTGAGAATTCTTGATCTCTCTCAATATCTCTCTCAATTCGACGATCCAGGATTTGAATTGATGTCTCTTCATTGATATTTAGACCTCCTCCGGCGAAGATTGTATTTGAACTGGAATTTGTTTATTTACGATATATGATGTGTTAAGTTAAGCATCCCAATTGGAATTTGTTTATTTACAATATATGATGTGTTAAGTTAAGCATCCATGGCTGAATGGTTAAAGCGCCCAACTCATAATTGGTAAATTCGTAGGTTCAATTCCTGCTGGATGCACGCCAATGGGAACGTTTAATAAGTCTATTGGAATTGGCTCTGTATCAATGGAATCTCATCATCCATCCATAACGAATTGGTATGGTATATTCATACCATAACATATGAACAGTAAGAACTAGAATTCTTATCGATACTGGAACTCATAGGGAAGAAAATGGATTTATGGATGGAATCAAATATGCAGTATTTACAGAAAAAAGTATTCGGTTATTGGGGAACAATCAATATACTTCTAATGTCGAATCAGGATCAACTAGGACAGAAATAAAGCATTGGGTCGAACTCTTCTTTGGTGTCAAGGTAATAGCTATGAATAGTCATCGACTCCCGGGAAAGGGTAGAAGAAGGGGACCTATTATGGGACATACAATGCATTACAGACGTATGATCATTACGCTTGAATCGGGTTATTCTATTCCACCTCTTATAGAGAAAAGAACTTAAAGCAAAATACTTAATAACACGGCGATACATTTATACAAAACTTCTACCCCGAGCACACGCAATGGAGCCGTAAACAGTCAAGTGAAATCCAATCCACGAAATAATTTGATCTATGGACAGCATCGTTGTAGTAAAGGTCGTAATGCCAGAGGAATCATTACCGCACGGCATAGAGGGGGAGGTCATAAGCGTCTATACCGTAAAATCTATTTTAGACGGAATGAAAAAGACATATCTGGTAGAATCGTAACCATAGAATACGACCCTAATCGAAATGCATACATTTGTCTCATACACTATGGGGATGGTGAGAAGAGATATATTTTACATCCCAGAGGGGCTATAATTGGAGATACCATTGTTTCTGGTACAGAAGTTCCTATATCAATGGGAAATGCCCTACCTTTGAGTGCGGTTTGAACTATTGATTTACGTAATTGGAAGTAACCAATTAGGTTTACGACGAAACCTAGAAATCGATCACTGATCCAATTTGAGCACCTCTACGGGATAGACCTCAACAGAAAACTGTTGAGTAACGGCAGCAAGTGATTGAGTTCAGTAGTTCATCATAGAAAATTATTGACTCTAGATATATGGTAATATGGAGAAGACAAAATTGTTTGAAGCACGCACAGAACCGGAAGCGCCCCTTGTTTCAAAGAGAGGAGGACGGGTTATTCACATTTAATTTGATGGTCAGAGGCGAATTGAAAGCTAAGCAGTGGTAATTAAGATACCCCCGGGGAAAAAGAGAGATGTCTCCTACGTTACCCATAATATGTGGAAGTATCGACGTAATTTCATAGAGTCATTCGGTCTGAATGCTACATGAAGAACATAAGCCAGATGACGGAGCGGGGAGACCTAGGATGTAGAAGATCATAACATGAGTGATTCAGCAGATTTGGATTCCTATATATCCACTCATGTGGTACTTCATCATACGATTTATATAAGATCCATCTGTCTAGATATCATCATATACATCTAGAAAGCCGTATGCTTTGGAAGAAGCTTGTACAGTTTGGGAAGGGGTTTTTATTGATAAAAAAGAAGAATCCACTTCAACCGATATGCCCTTAGGCACGGCCATACATAACATAGAAATTACACTTGGAAAGGGTGGACAATTAGCTAGAGCAGCAGGTGCTGTAGCGAAACTGATAGCAAAAGAAGGTAAATCGGCCACATTAAGATTACCATCTGGGGAGGTCCGTTTGATATCCAAAAACTGCTTAGCAACAGTCGGACAAGTGGGTAATGTTGGGGTGAACCAAAAAAGTTTGGGTAGAGCCGGATCTAAGTGTTGGCTAGGTAAGCGTCCTGTAGTAAGAGGAGTAGTTATGAACCCTGTAGACCATCCCCATGGGGGCGGTGAGGGGAGAGCCCCAATTGGTAGAAAAAAACCCACAACCCCTTGGGGTTATCCTGCGCTTGGAAGAAGAAGTAGGAAAAGGAAAAAATATAGTGATAGTTTTATTCTTCGTCGCCGTAAATAGGAATATTGAAAATATAATTTTTTTTTTTATTTGAAAAAAAAAATGTAATGGGCGAACGACGGGAATTGAACCCGCGCATGGTGGATTCACAATCCACTGCCTTGATCCACTTGGCTACATCCGCCCCTTCTTTTCTAGCTAATAGCTAAAGGATTTTATCTTTTTTCCATTCATCATTATTGTATTTATTCTGACCTCCATACTTAACTTAGATCGAGATATTGGACATAGAATGCCAATCTTTAAAATAAAAAATGTAAAAAAAAAGGAGTAATACACTGTGACATGACACGTTCACTAAAAAAAAACCCTTTTGTAGCTAATCATTTATCGGCAAAAATTGAAAAACTCAACACGAGGGAAGAGAAAGAAATAATAGTAACTTGGTCTCGGGCATCTACCATTATACCCACAATGATTGGCCATACAATCGCTATTCATAATGGAAAGGAACATTTACCTATTTATATAACGGATCGTATGGTGGGTCACAAATTGGGAGAATTTGCACCTACTCTGTCTTTTACGAGACATGCAAGAAACGATAATAAATCTCGTCGTTAAGTTCATTTCTTATACTTATGTATTTAATATACATATATACAATCTAAATATCTAAATATGTTATACGTTATACAATATAAATAAATATGTATGCTATACGCAAAAAATTAAAATACTATTACAT